AAGTAATAAGAGGTTGTCTTTTAATAACTCAATCGATTCTTAGAAAATATATTCTATTACCCTTATTAATAATAGCTAAAAATAGTATTCGTATGCTATTATTTCAATTTCCTGAATGGTCCGAAGATTTAAAAGATTGGAATAGAGAAATGCACGTTAAATGTACCTATAATGGAGTTCCATTATCAGAAAAAGAATTTCCGAAAAATTGGTTAACAGATGGTATTCAAATAAAGATACTATTTCCTTTTCGTTTAAAACCTTGGCACAAATCTAAGCTAAAATTTTCCCATAAAGATCCAATAAAAAAGAAAGGACAAAAAATAGATTTTTGTTTTTTAACTGTTGGAGGAATGGAAGCAGAACTTCCTTTTGGTTCTCCCCAAAAACAACTTTCTATTTTTGAACCTATCTTTAAAAAACTTGAAAAAAGTTTTAAAAAGTTGAAAAAAAAGAGTTTTCTAGTTATAACACTTTTTAAAAAAATAATAATTTTAGAAATCAAATTTTTAAAAAAAGAGAACAACCGAGTTATCAAAAAAATTCAATTTCTAAAAGAAATGATAAATAAACTTTTAAGATATCCTCCCCAAAAAATTCTCTTTTTTAGATTTAAAGAAGTATATGAATTGAATGAAACTAAAAAAGAAAAGGATTCGATAAGCAAAAATAGGACAATTTCTAAAAATTCCACCCCAATTCAATCTATGAATTGGACAAATTATTCACTGACAAAAAAAAAACTGAAAGATCTGACTATTAGAACAAACACAATAATAAGAAAAATCGAAAAAATTACAAAAGAAGAGAAAAAAGGATTTATAACTTCCAAGAGAAATATTAGTCCTCGAAAAATAAGTTATAATGCTAAAAGATTAAAATCATCAAAAAAGATTACTATTTTACAAATATTAAAAAAAAGAAATGTTCGCTTCCTCCGTAAATCCATTTTTTTTATCAAAATTTGGATTGCAAAAATATATAGAAATATTTTTCTAGGTATCTTTAATATTCCGAGGATCAATGCGCAGCTTTTTCTTGAATCAAAAAGAAAAAATTATAATAAATACTTTTTTAATTTTAAAAATGAAGAAAGTAACAAAAGAATTAGTAAAACTAATAAAATAAATTTTATTTCTATTTTAAAAAGGTCGTTTAATAATAAAAATATTATTAACCAAAACTCACAGGACATATCCCCCTTATCACAGGCATATGTATTTTACAAATTATCAAAAATTCGCGTTATTAACTTAAACTTAGATAAGTTCAGATCTGTACTTCAATTTCCCGAAACATTCCTTTTTCTCAAGAATGCAAAAAAAAAAAAAATGGAAGACCACGGACTATTTTATTACGAATTAAAAAAAAAAAATTATCGAAATTCGGTAACGAATCAATGGAAAAACTGGTTAAAGAGTCATTACCAATATAAATATGATTTATCTCAAATTCGACGGTCTAGATCAATATCACAAAACTGGCGAAATAGAATAAATCAACAACACACGGTTCAAAGTAAAGATTTAAACAACTTTAATTTATATAAAAAAGAACACTTAATTCATTACAAAAAAAAAAATTTTTTTGAACCAGATTTATTACCGCGCCAAAAAGACAATTTTAAAAGAATTTATAGATATAATCTTTTATCATATAAATCTATTTATTGTGAAGGTAAGAAAGACTCATATATTTATGAAAATGAAAGAAAACCATTAAAAAAAAATAACAAGCTCGAGATTGCTTTTAATTACAACATGGACAAAAACCTATTTTTTCATATGTTGGCCGGTCTTTCTATCAATAATTATCTAAGGGAAGAGAATATTTTTGATATGGAGAAAGACTTAGATAGAAAATATTTTGATTGGAGAATTTTCCCTTTATGTCGTAGAAAGAGAGTCGATATAAGGTCCTGGATGGATACTGGAACCAAACAGAAAAAAAACACTAAGAACGGGACTAATAAATATAAAATAATTGACAAAATAGATAAGAAGGATCCGTTTTTTCTTCCACTTCACCAAAACCACGAAGTCAACTTATCCAATTCAAAAAAAACACTTTTGGATTGGATGGGAATGAATGAAGAAATAATAAATTGTACCATTTATAATTTCGAACTTTGGTTTTTTCCAACATTTGTGACACTTTTAAATACATATTGGGTAAAACCTTGGATGATACCGATCAAATTACTTCTTTTAAATTTGAATAGGAATGCAAATGTTAGTGAAAATCTAAAAATCACTAGAAAGAAAAATAATGATCTTTTTACATCTAAAAAAAAAAAATCTAAGAAATTAGAAAACCAAAATTACAAAGAAAAAGAATTAGAGGGTCGAGTAGATTTTAAATCAGTTCTCGCAAATCAAGAAAGGATTGTTGAAGAAGATTATACAAAATTAGGATTAGGTACAAAAAAACGTAGAAATAAAAAACAATACAAAAGTAATACAGAAGCAGAACTTGATTTTTTCCTAAAAAGATATTTATGTTTCCAATTAAGATGGAACGATTCTTTCAATCAAAAAATAATCAATAATATCAAAGTATATTGTCTCCTGCTTAGACTTACAAATTCACGAGAAATTTTTATATCTTCTATTCAAAGGGGAGAAATAAGTCTGGATATTCTAATGATTCAGAAAGGTTTAACTCTTATAGAATTAATGAAAAGGGGAATATTGATTATCGAACCTATTCGTCTATCGATAAAAAATGATGGACAATTTTTTATGTATCAAAGCATAGGCATTTTTTTTGTTCATAAAGGCAAACAACAAATTAATCAAAGATACAAAGAAAAAAGATATCTTGATAAAATCAATTTTACTGAATCTATTGAAAGACATCAACCTATAATTGGAAATAGAAAACAAAATGATTATGATTTACTCATTCCTGAAAATATTTTTTCCCCTAAACGCCGAAAAGAATTCAGAATTCTAATTTCTTTCAATTTAAAAAAAAGATCAAAAAATATAAATGATAATGAGATAAAAAATTGTGATCATTTTTTAAATAAAAGCAAACAGTTTGATAGAAATAAACTAATTAAATTAAAGTTCTTTCTTTGGCCTAATTATCGATTAGAAGATTTAGCTTGTATGAATCGCTATTGGTTTGATACCAATAATGCTAGTCGATTCAGTATGGTAAGAATACATATGTATCCTGTATTAAAAGTTTGGTATAGACACCTACCTGGGTTTACTGCGTAATATTGCCTGAATTCAATCATGTAGCAATTAAACCTAGATTTAACCGAAAAAAGTGGGAATTGATTAATGATAAATTTGATTATAAATTTTTAAGGAAGTGAAGAAGTAAAAATTATTGTATATACCAAATTAAAATGAACTACAATTCTTTTTGTATTATTTATTATTATTGATCAATAATAAAATATCTTAAAAAGGGGAAGGATTTCTTTTTATGGTAAAAAAATCATTCATCTCAATTATCTCAGAAGAAGAAAAAAAATCAGAAGAAGAAAAAAAAGAAAACACGGGATCCGTTGAATTTCAAATCGTAAGTTTTACTAATAAAATACGAAGACTTACTTCACATTTAGAATTCCATAGAAAAGACTATTTATCTCAGAAAGGGTTACGCAAAATTCTAGGAAAACGTCAACGACTATTGTCTTATTTGGCAAAGAAAAATAGAATACGTTATAAAGAATTAATTAACCAGTTGGATATTCGGGAGTCAAACACCCGTTAATTTGAGGATTCTTTGTATTATTCGATTTATTAGATCTTGAATTTTTATGAGCTTCTTTTCGTTTTCGGTAAGTCCTGAAAGAATGAATTGAGGAAATCCCTATGAATGTACGAGCTACAAGAAAAGACCTTATGACAGTCAATATGGGCCCCCACCACCCATCAATGCATGGTGTTCTTCGACTCATCGTTACTTTAGACGGTGAAGATGTTATTGAATGTGAACCAATATTAGGTTATTTACACCGAGGAATGGAAAAAATTGCGGAAAACCGAACGATTATACAATATTTGCCTTATGTAACACGTTGGGATTATTTAGCTACAATGTTCACAGAAGCAATAACTATAAATGGTCCCGAACTATTAGGAAATATTCAAGTACCGAAAAGGGCCAGCTATATCAGAGTAATTATGTTGGAGTTAAGTCGTATAGCTTCTCATCTGTTATGGCTTGGCCCTTTTATGGCGGATATTGGCGCACAGACTCCTTTCTTCTATATTTTTCGAGAAAGAGAATTAGTATATGATTTATTCGAAGCTGCCACTGGTATGAGAATGATGCATAATTTTTTTCGTATCGGAGGAGTAGCGGCCGATCTACCTTATGGTTGGATAGATAAATGTTTGGAGTTCTGCGACTATTTTTTAACAGGAGTTGCAGAATATCAAAAACTTATTATGCGAAATCCTATTTTTTTAGAACGAGTTGAAGGAGTCGGAATTGTTGGTGTAGAAGAAGCGATAAATTGGGGTTTATCTGGGCCAATGCTACGAGCTTCCGGAGTAGAATGGGACCTTCGTAAAGTCGACCATTATGAGTGTTACAACGAGTTTGATTGGGAAGTCCAGTGGCAAAAAGAAGGAGATTCATTGGCTCGTTATTTGGTCCGAATTGGTGAAATGACAGAATCCATAAAAATTATTCAACAAGCTTTGGAAGGAATTCCGGGGGGTCCTTATGAGAATTTAGAAACCCGCTGTTTTGATAAAGAAAGGAATCCAGAATGGAACGATTTTGAATATCGATTTATTAGTAAAAAAGCTTCTCCTACTTTTGAATTGCCAAAGCAAGAACTTTATGTGAGAGTCGAAGCCCCGAAGGGGGAATTGGGAATTTTTCTGATAGGGGATCAAAGTGGTTTTCCTTGGAGATGGAAAATTCGCCCACCCGGTTTTATCAATTTACAAATTCTTCCTCAATTAGTTAAAAGAATGAAATTGGCCGATATTATGACAATATTAGGTAGCATAGATATCATTATGGGAGAAGTTGATCGTTGAAATGATAATTTATACAACAAAAGTACAAGCTATCAATTCTTTTTTTAGATTGGAATCCTTAAACGAGGTTTATGGAATTATATGGATACTTGCCTCTATTTTGATTCTTGTATTGGGAATCACAATAGGCATATTAGTAATTGTATGGCTAGAAAGAAAGATATCTGCAGGGATACAACAACGTATTGGACCTGAACACGCGGGTCCTTTGGGAGTTCTTCAAGCTTTAGCAGATGGGACGAAACTACTTTTCAAAGAGAATCTTTTTCCATCTAGAGGGGATATTCGTTTATTTAATATCGGCCCATCTATAGCAGTCATATCAACTCTATTAAGCTATTCAGTAATTCCTTTTGGTTATCACCTTGTTTTAGCTGATTTAAATATCGGTGTTTTTTTATGGATTGCTATTTCAAGTATTGCTCCTATTGGACTTCTTATGTCAGGATATGGATCAAATAATAAATATTCCTTTTTGGGTGGTCTACGAGCCGCTGCTCAATCGATTAGTTATGAAATACCATTAACTCTCTGTGTATTATCTATATGTCTACGTGTGATTCGTTGAAACATATCGTTGAAACATAAACTTTTCCCTATTCCTTTATTTATTTTTGATTTAGAAGGAAGGTGAAATGAATTGAATAGATATCTTATTCATCATTTGGGGTGATGAACTAAATGGGATAGTTATATGAGTGAAAAAAAACTGTTGATGAATCTGCAGTAAAAAAAGGAGACTCATTTCCTGGGTACAAGAAGAAAGCAAAATGTACAAGAAAAAAATATACGAAGACAAAACCATTTGCCCCAAGATTGGTTGATTAGTCATCCTGGCTTGAAGCGGGTTCAAAAGATAAACCTTTGTATTTATTACCATAAAGGTAACGGGTGATTGCGCAAAAATAGATGGATGGTTAGGAACACCAAAATACATAAAGGGTTAGTAATAGAGATTTTAAAAATTATTTACAAAGAATATTAATTGGGGCTTTAAGTTAGTAGAAATGACCGGGCAGTACTCCCCATGATTCCGATCCAGAGTAGGGTCCCCCCACCGATTAAAGAAATAACTATCAAAAACGAAAGAATCCTTTCTTTTTTCCGCCCCCTTGTTTTCATTTTTTCATAAAGAAGAATAGGAATCAAAAAAAAGAATCTAATTACAAAAAAAATATATATATTTTTTTTGTAATTAGATTCTTTTTTCTGGTAATCGAAAACGATAGGTTGAAATCTTTATGAGTATTTCTACAATTCCAATTAAAGTAAAAATACTTTTTATAAGGAGTATTTTATTAAATAATTTAAGTTATTACTCAAAAAAATCCGAAATTGAAATTCTTAAAGGATGAGATTAATTCAGAAGTACTTTTTTAGTATTCTAACAGACAGAATTTCATTGGTCCAATTTGGGAACGTCTAATAGATTTTGATCCTATCTATCCTACAAACCTATCAAAATAAATAATACGAATCGGTCCTTATATTTTTTTATGGCCTTGAGGAGCCGTATGAGGTGAAAATCTCATGTACGGTTCTGGAATAGTGGTAGGAACTGTGATGTTAGCACCGACTATAATTATCTAACAGTTTAAGTACAGTTGATATAGTTGAGGAACAATCAAAATATCATTTTTGGGGGTGGAATTTATGGCGTCAACCTATAGGGTTTCTAATTTTTTTTATTTCTTCTCTAGCAGAATGTGAGAGATTACCTTTTGATTTACCAGAAGCGGAAGAAGAATTAGTAGCAGGTTATCAAACCGAATACTCGGGTATCAAATTTGGTTTATTTTATGTTGCTTCCTATCTAAACTTATTAGTTTCTTCATTATTTGTAACAGTTCTTTACTTAGGCGGTTGGAATATCTCTATTTCGTACCTATTCATTCTTGACCTTTTTGAAATAAATAAAGTAAGTGAAGTCTTTGGAACAACAATGAGTTTCTTTATTACATTGGTTAAAACTTATTTGTTCTTGTTCATTTCTATCGCAACAAGATGGACTTTACCTAGACTAAGAATGGACCAACTATTAAATCTTGGATGGAAGTTTCTTTTACCTATTTCTCTCGGTAATTTATTATTAACAACATCTTTCCAACTTCTTTCACTATAAAGAAATACTTTTTGATATTCCCAATTTAAGAGAAAGAAACAAACATAAAATTCTTTATAGAAATTTGCGATATGCTTCCTATGGTAACCGGATTCATGAATTATGGTCAACAAACAATACGAGCTGCAAGGTACATTGGTCAAAGTTTTATAATTACCTTATCCCATGCAAACCGTTTCCCCGTAACTATTCAATATCCTTATGAAAAATTAATAACATCGGAGCGTTTCCGCGGTCGAATCCATTTTGAATTTGATAAATGCATTGCTTGTGAAGTATGTGTTCGTGTATGTCCTATAGATCTACCTGTTGTTGATTGGAAATTGGAAACTCACATTCGAAAGAAACGCTTGCTTAATTACAGCATTGATTTTGGAATCTGTATATTTTGTGGCAACTGTGTTGAATATTGTCCAACAAATTGTTTATCAATGACTGAAGAATATGAGCTTTCTACTTATGATCGTCATGAATTAAATTATAATCAAATTGCTTTAGGTCGTTTACCACTGTCAGTAATTGATGATTATACAATTCAAACAATTTTGAATTCACCTCAAAAAAAGGTCAAATCCCTTTTGATTAAAGATTGATTAAACTTACAATTATTAAATTCAGATTCTGTTTTGATCTAAAGAAATGCCTCTTTGTCCAATAACTACCAAAACTAAAAATCCCAACCCAACTATTGCTTTGATTAGGTAATGAGAATCGTATCGCAGCTTTATTTGGATTAAAAATCTAGAAATATATCCGTTAAAAAAAAATTCCTGGTTGGATCAAGAAGGTCATGAAAAAACAATTCTATTTTTGATCTTTTATTTTACATACAATGGATTTGCCTGGACCAATACATGATTTTTTTTTAGTCTTTCTGGGATTTGGTCTTATATTAGGGAGTCTGGGAGTAGTATTTTTTACCAACCCCATTTTTTCTGCCTTTTCATTAGGATTTGTTCTTGTTTGTATATCTTTATTCTATATTTTGTCAAACTCGCATTTTGTAGCTGCTGCACAACTCCTTATTTATGTGGGAGCTATAAATGTTTTAATTATATTTGCTGTAATGTTCATGAATAGTTCAGAATATTACAAGGATTTGAATCTTTGGACGGTTGGTGATGGAATCACTTCTTTAGTTTGTACAAGTATTTTTGTTTTACTAATTACTATTATTTCGGATACATCATGGTACGGGATTATTTGGACTACAAGAACAAATCAGATTATAGAGCAAGATTTGATAAGTAATAGTCAACAAATTGGAATTCATTTATCAACAGATTTTTTTCTTCCGTTTGAATTCATTTCAATAATTCTTTTAGTTGCTCTGATAGGCGCCATTGCTACGGCTCGTCAGTAAAAAAACTTGAGAATTGTCAAAAAAGAAACTTTGTTCTATGTTATTACATCGATTTTCCTTCAATTTGGACCTTATTCATGTATAAATTATTTTATTCGATCTATTACCAATATATTTTTGGTTCTGTACTTGTCATATTCTTAATTTGAATTAATCCAATTGGTTGATATGGGTTTATGTTGAATTGTTGTTCATATTAAAATAAATCAAAATTGATAAGGAGTTGGTCGATGATGCTTGAACATGTACTTGTTTTGAGTGCCTATTTATTTTCTATCGGTATCTATGGTTTAATTACGAGTCGGAATATGGTTCGAGCCCTTATGTGTCTTGAACTTATACTGAATGCAGTTAATATCAATTTCGTAACATTTTCCGATTTTTTTGATAGTCGTCAATTAAAAGGAAATATTTTCTCAATTTTTGTTATAGCTATTGCAGCCGCTGAGGCAGCTATTGGGCTAGCGATCATTTCGTCAATTTATCGTAACAGAAAATCTACCCGTATAAATCAATCGAATTTGTTGAATAAGTAGTATTAATTATATAAAATAAACTATTCATCAATTTGAATTGGCATCTATGATCGATATATAACGTATCTATTATATGTCAAAACAAAAGAAATTAAAGTATTTTGGCTCTCTCTCATAAGTCAATCCAGAATTGAATATAAAAATTCTGGTAAATCATTGATTCGTCTGGTGTCTAAATATACGATTCATTTCGAAATATACTAGATCGAAATTTTATGATGTTAAAAAAATTTATAGAGTCAATGTCACATTCAGTAAAGATTTATGATACATGTATAGGGTGTACTCAATGTGTCCGAGCCTGCCCCACGGATGTATTAGAAATGATACCTTGGGACGGATGTAAAGCTAAGCAAATAGCTTCTGCTCCAAGAACGGAGGACTGTGTCGGTTGTAAGAGATGTGAATCCGCCTGTCCAACGGATTTTTTGAGCGTTCGAGTTTATTTATGGCATGAAACAACTCGCAGCATGGGTCTAGCTTATTAATCCTTTTCAAAAAAACTCACTTGAATACATTTCATTTTTTGTTTACCGACAAAACCCGTACTCGAAAAATATAAAAAATATATATAATAATAAATATATTAGCTTTTTCTTTTCGATTTTCGAGCACGGGTTTTTCTGGTCCAAGTGTATCTTGTCTTTACCACGAATTCTTTTCCTTGGTTAACAATATTTGTTGTTTTACCGATATTTGCGGGTTCTTTAATTTTCTTTTTTCCTCATAAAGGAAATAAAGTAATTCGGTGGTATACCGTCTGTATATGTATCTTAGAACTCCTTTTAATGACTTATGGATTTTCATATTATTTTCAATTGGACAATTCATTAATCCAATTAACAGAGGATTATAAATGGATCAATTTTTTTGATTTTCACTGGAGATTGGGAATAGATGGGCTTTCTCTAGGACCTATTTTACTGACCGGATTTATCACCACTTTAGCCTCTTTAGCGGCTCGGCCAGTTACTCGGGATTCCCGATTATTTCATTTTCTAATGTTAACAATGTATAGTGGTCAAATAGGATTATTTTCTTCTCAAGATCTTTTACTTTTTTTCATCATGTGGGAATTAGAATTAATTCCTGTTTACCTGCTTCTATCCATGTGGGGGGGAAAGAACCGTTTGTATTCAGCTACAAAGTTTATTTTGTATACTGCGGGAAGTTCCGTTTTTTTATTAATGGGAGCTTTAGGTATCGCTTTATACGGTTCTTCTTATGAACCTACATTCAATTTTGAAACATCAGCCAATCAATCATATCCTTTGGCCCTTGAAATACTATTTTATATTGGATTTTTTATTGCTTTTGCTGTCAAATCACCGATTATACCTTTACATACATGGTTACCAGACACCCATGGAGAAGCACATTACACTACTTGTATGCTTCTAGCTGGAATCTTATTAAAAATGGGAGCATATGGATTAGTTCGAATCAATATGGAATTATTACCCCACGCGCATTCTATATTTTCTCCCTGGTTGATAATAGTAGGTGCAATCCAAATAATCTATGCAGCTTCAACATCTCTTGGTCAACAAAATTTAAAAAAAAGAATTGCGTATTCTTCTGTATCTCATATGGGTTTCATAATTATAGGAATTTGTTCGATAAGTAATTTGGGCCTCAATGGGGCCGTTGTACAAATAATGTCACATGGATTTATTGGCGCTGCTCTTTTCTTCTTGGCAGGAACGAGTTATGATAGAATACGTCTTGTTTATCTTGATGAAATGGGTGGAATGGCTACCTCATTGCCAAAAATGTTTACAATGTTCAGTATCTTATCGCTCGCTTCCCTTGCATTACCCGGCATGAGCGGTTTTTTTGCGGAATTGATAGTATTTTTTGGAATAATTACCGGACAAAAGTTTCTTTTAATACCAAAACTATTAATTACTTTTATAATGGCAGTTGGAATGATATTAACTCCTATTTATTTATTATCTATGTTACGGCAGATGTTCTATGGATACAAGCTTTTTAATGCCCCAAACTCTTCTTTTTTTGATTCCGGCCCGCGGGAGTTATTTGTTTCGATCTCTATGCTTCTACCTGTAATAGGTATTGGCATTTATCCAGATTTCGTTTTCTCATTATCAGTTGACAAGGTCGAAGCGGTTCTATCTAATTATTTTTATAAGTAGTTTTTATAAAAAAATGAATTCTAAGAGAATTTTTTTGGCTTTTGTGAGAACCTTTTGAATCAAATAATAAAGTGATTCAAAAGGTTTTCAAAAGCTTACTTGAAATTTCTTATATATGCTAGGGTTATATTATGCTATCCTAGGGTTATCTTCGGTAGACTCCTTTATTTTCATTTCAATTAGATGTTAATATAAATGAACCATAACTATGTAATCCTATTCCTAATAAGTTAACTCCAAAATAGCATATCCAAATTATAAGAAAGCCGGTAGAAGCAACAATTGCAGAATTGAAACCTAAACCTTCCGAAATTTTATTTGTCCGAGTATGAAAATAAATCGCGAATATGGTCCACGTAATAAAAGCCCAAGTTTCCTTTGGATCCCAATTCCAATACGAGCCCCATGCTTCATTAGCCCAGACAGCTCCAGAAAGAATACCTATTGTTAAAAAGATAAAACCTATACTAATAATACGATAACCCCAATGATCTAATTGTTGAATTAATTGAAATCTATAATAATTTCTAGAAGAAAGAAAAGAAGTATTTCTTAAAATATTGCTTCTTTCCGTTGTATATTGGATCTCACTAAAAAAAAAAGAATCGTTTAATAACTTATTATTTTTATCAACAATTCTTATGACCGTTCGAAATGTAATTACTAGAAGTGCTACTGATAATAAAGATCCACATAAAAGAGCTGCATAGCCCAATAGCATCATACTTACATGCATCATTAACCACTGAGATTGGAGGGCGGGTATTAATATTTCGGATTGATGCATATCAGTTAAAAGACCTGAAGTAGCAAAACCTTGAGTAAAAAAAGAACTTGGTGCGGTTATTGTACTTAAAAATTTTTTATGCTTTTTAAAATACGGAATCATATGAATAATCGAGAACCCCCATGAAAGAAAAATTAATGATTCATATAAATCGCTTAATGGTAAATGTCCCGAATAAGTCCAACGAGTAACTAATAACCCTGTTATACAGAAAAAGGTAATTATCATGCCTTTTTCTGACGAATCATATATTCCTAGAAATTCGTTAATTAATAAAGTTATCAAATGAATTAGAATTACAACCGAAACGACTGAAAAAGATATATGAGTTAATATATGTTCTAAAGTCAAAAATATCATAAAATTATTAAAGGGGGAGAAGGTTCTTCAATTATACGGAATTGAAATAAGGAATTGAATTCATTATAGGACTTATTATATGCTTTTGAAAATTAAAAGATCTTATGCCGCCACTCGGACTCGAACCGAGATGCTCTAGCACTGCTTCCTAAGAGCAGCGTGTCTACCGATTTCACCATAGCGGCTTGCTCAAAATCATAATAACGCGTTTTTATTCAATCGTCGAGCTTAAAGGAATCGATTCAATGCAATATTTGTTAGGAAAGATTCAAATTAATGAATCAAAATTCCTTTTTTTATTTATTAAATATAATATTAAATATAACTGGGGATAGGAATTGAAACGTTCCCATATAATAATTCTAATAATCCCTAATCCTTATTATTATTTTATCAATTTCGGTTAACTTAACAATGGTGTTTTTTGTAGTTTATAGTTTATGTTCCTTTACAAGGAAACTGTTAAGAAATAAAGAATTCTGACTTGAATCTATATAGAGTCAAAAAATTAGCTTTTTTTATAGATTACAATTTGAACACTACATTCAAGGGGTTTATGGAAATGAAATCTTTTATTGTGTTAATCGTTAGGGTTTTTTAGGGTTTCATTGTATAGTGAATTTGTGTTAAGTTAAGATTTAACAACCCAATTAGGTATTGGTCTGGACATATCATCATATAACAAAAAAGTTTCGAACTCTGCCCTGGACTTTAAAACAATACTTTAATTTATCTTTCATCCCAACTATATGATAGAAAAAAACCATTCCAAATTGACGCATTTTTTATAGCTAAATAGAAACTAAACAAAAAGTATTCTTTTAGAATTGAAATAATTAGATTGAATTTTGGTTTGAAACTTAATTAATTCTTTTTAATGAACACTTTTTTGACTAATGATCTTAAACGTATTCTTTTTAAAGAGTATAAATATAAAAAAGCAAAACCTTATAAATATTTTTTTATTATTGTATTATTGGGATTGGGACAAGTAGGGCGATGGAAAAAAACCATCGCAGAAATTTTGAAATATCTTAAAAAGAAAGGTAGAACTTTCTTTTTTATCTTTTATTCTTTTTTTGAAAAGAATAAATTACTTGGAATTCAGGAGACAAAAGAATTTATATTCTACCTATGATAAAAGTGAAAGAGGTTTAATTTAATATTGATTAGTTCAAAAAATGCAAAAATTAAAGAATGGAAATTTTTTTATTAAAAATTTATATGTACTCTAAATATATATATATAAATTAGGAATAATAAATACTATAGATATAGAATTTCCATTCTAAATTGTAAATAGAAATTCTAAATAAAATCTAATGTTCTAATGTCAAGCCGAGTCAGATTATTCCAACCTTTGATTTTTTTTGTCGTATAAAAAACTTTTTGAATTTCCAGTAGAAAGAGATTTGGCTAACGAAAGGGCTTTCAACGCTGCCCCATATCCCTTTCTTTTCCTAATATGTTTTCGAATACGCTTTTTTGATATAGAAGTACGTTTTTTTGGAACTGCCATTCAAAAAAAGTGAATTATTGTTAAAATTGGATGTGAAAGACATCTATTGTTAAAAAAGGTTTTCTTCATTATTTATTATTTATCTATTTAGTCTCGAAATTCTATTCTCCTCATAAACAAAAAGTATATCTACTTATATTTTTCTTTCCTTTTTTTCGCCATACTCTATCTTTCTTTACATATACTACATAGAATAAAATACCTTTAAGAGTTAAAACCTTATTTATTCTAAAAACTTTAATATATTTTTTTATAGTAATGGGGCAAGCTTGAAGAAACAGTATACCTAATTAAAATGAAATTTTCAAATTTGACTGGAACGGTTAGTTATTTTGTTAAAAAAATATACGATTTTAGAAAAGAAATCTTATATAAAAGATCCTTAGTAATTCGTTACTTTTATACTTAAATTTTATACTTAAATTATCAAAAATCATAATGTTCTCTCCAAACATAGTGGGGAGTACTAAATACGTTCTAAAAAGTACTAGTTAATGATTTTGAATAAAAAAAATTCTTTTTTTATTGGATCCAGTAAGGGTAAGGATCCGAAAACTTTTTTTATTATTCCTATATATAAAGAAAGAAAATAAATAAAGAATTTGCCTTTTGCTCTAATTCTTTCTCCTTGATAATAGTTGAAATTTTCATTTTCTTTAGAATGAGAATAACTATTAGTTTCCACTAATATCTATATTATTAGACCAATCCTAATTTCTTGATTTAAATATCTAAAATATTTTGGAAAGATTCATAAAAATTAAGATTAAAAATTAAAAATACTATTTGAGCTTTGTATCTCTTTATTTTTTATTATTTTTTTTATTGAACGATCCTTTAAAAATCGAAAATAGATAAGAACTGATGAATCAGAAACAATTAATATTAATAAAAAATTATGGAACATACATATCAATATTCATGGATTATACCTTTCATTACGCTTCCAGTCCCCTTGTTAATAGGAATGGGACTCCTACTTTTTCCCGCGACAACAAAAAAAAGTCGTCGTATATGGGCTTTTCCAAGTATTTTTTTTTTAAGTATAGTTATGCTTTTTTCGACTGATCTGTCTATTCAACAAATAAATAGTAGTTCCATCTATCAATATGTATGGTCTTGGACTATCAATAATGATTTTTCTTTAGAGTTCGGACATTTGATCGACCCCCTTACTTCTATTTTGTTAATATTAATTACTACAGTTGGAATTCTGGTTCTTATTTATAGCGACAATTATATGTCTCATGATCAAGGTTATTTGAGATTTTTTGCTTATATCACCCTTTTCAATACTTCAATGTTGGGGTTGGTGACTAGTTCTAATTTGATACAAATTTATATTTTTTGGGAATTGGTTGGAATGTGTTCTTATCTATTAATCGGTTTTTGGTTCACACGACCTATTGCAGCAAATGCTTGTCAAAAAGCATTTGTAACTAATCGTGTAGGAGATTTTGGATTATTATTAGGAATTTTAGGTTTTTATTGGATAACTGGCAGTCTCGAATTTCGAGATTTGTTCGAAATATTTAAGAACTTGACTTTTAATAATGAGATTCATTCTTTATTTGTTACATTGTGTGCCTTCTTATTATTTTCCGGCGCAATTGCAAAATCGGCCCAATTCCCCCTCCATGTATGGTTACCGGATGCCATGGAAGGACCCACTCCTATTTCGGCTCTGATACATGCCGCTACTATGGTAGCAGCGGGAATTTTCCTCGTAGCTCGGCTTCTCCCTCTTTTCATAATTATACCTTATATAATGAATCTAATAGCTTTGATTGGTATAATAACATTACTTTTTGGGGCTACTTTAGCTCTTGCTCAAAAAGATATTAAGAGAAGTTTAGCCTATTCTACAATGTCTCAGTTGGGTTATATGATGTTAGCTCTAGGTATGGGGTCTTATCGAGCTGCGTTATTCCATTTGATTACTCATGCCTATTCGAAAGCATTATTGTTTTTGGGATCAGGGTCCATTATTCATTCGATGGAAGCTCTTGTTGGTTATTCTCCAAATAAAAGTCAAAATATGGTTCTTATGGGCGGTTTAACAAAGCATGTTCCAATTACAAAACTAGCTTTTTTTTTAGGAACTCTTTCTCTTTGTGGTATTCCACCCTTCGCCTGTTTTTGGTCCAAAGATGAAATTCTTAGTGATAGTTGGTTGTATTCACCTATGTTCGCAATAATAGCCTCTTTCACAACGGGATTAACCGCATTTTATATGTTTCGGGTTTATTTACTTACTTTTGAAGGGCATTTAAATCTTCATTTTCAAAATTACAGTGGCAAAAAAAATAGCTCATTTTATTCAATCTCTTTATGGGGTAAAGAACAATCAAAAATATTCAAAAAAAAAAATTTTTTATTAGCTTTACCAACAATATCTAATAATGAAAAGGTTTCTTTTATTTTTTCTTATCCTCCCGAATCGGATAATACTATGTTATTTCCTATGCTTGTCTTGATACTATTTACTTTGTTTATTGGAATTATAGGAATTCCTTTCAATCAATTGACTCAAGAAGAAATTTCTTTGGATATATTATCGAAACTGTTAACTCCGTCTTTAAATCTTTTGTATCAAATTACAAATTATTCGGTGGATTGGTATGAATTTGTAACAAACGCCGCCTTTTCAGTCAGTATAGTATATTTCGGAATATTTATAGCATCTTCTTTATACAAGCCTGTTTATTCATCGTTACAAAATTGTAACTTTCTTAATTCGTTTGTTAAAAAAGGGCCTAAGAGAATTCTTAGGGATAAAATATTAAAGGGGATATACAATTGGTCTTATAATCGTGGGTATATAGATGCTTTTTATGGAATATATTTAATTGCAAGTATAAGAAGATTGGCTAAATTAATTCATTTTTTTGATAGACGAATAATTGATGGAATTACCAACGGAGTTGGTGTTATCAGTTTCTTTATTGGCGAGGGAATAAAATATGTAGGAGGTGGTCGAATATCTTCTTATCTCTTATTGTATTTATTTTATACATTAATCTTTTTATTTGTTTACTTATTTCTTTTAGTCCAGTAGATTTTTTGCTAATTGTTTTATTTTTATTGTTGGGATCCGCTAGAATTGCATTGAATAAAAATTGGAACAATTGGATTTGCTCTTTTAAATCCATTTTTTCTTCTTTATGATCTGGGAATAAAGAAAGTCCCTTAAAATTGAAACTTAATGTTGATTTTCTAACAAATTCATTAATTAAGTTCAATAAATAACCAATTTCTGTTGAAAATGATTTTCTAGTTATTTTTGGTTCAAAATTTCGATAATTAGGAATAATAAGGAAAAGATGAATTTTATTTATCCAAACTCTCTCTATGTAATTTTTTATAGAAGTTTCAGTTATGATTGAGGGTGCAAATATTTTTTGGATTCTTCCACGGTAAGGCCCACTTAATAAAGGATCATATATTTTAGGTAAGTATTCTTTTTTAGTTTCATCATTACACAATCTAATCTTTTTTTCAAGTATATTGGGAGAAAGGGATTTCTTATCTAGAGCTTTGACTCTATTTCTAAATTCGTTACTTAGGTTTTTCTTTTTTTGTTCATTGTTATAATTCCAATGATTATCCAATTCACCAGAAAAAGCTTTTTCTGTTGTGAAC